TACCGGGGCTTTGCAATATTTGATTGATCACAATTCTGTATATTCCATTTACTATAGAAGTTCCCAGGGAATTCATTAGAGGAATGTTTCCGATAAAAATTGTTTGTTCTTGCATATCCCTACAGGTTTTCAAAATTAATTCCGCGGATACATATAATTCAGAAGAATATGTGAGTGATTCATAGACAGCATCTCTTTCTTTTATCAAAGGTTCTACCAATTGATGCGTTTCCACAAATAATTGAAATTCAATTTCTTGATCTGTATCTTCAATTTTTGGAAACTTATAAAGTTCTTCTGTTAAGCCCTGATCAATGAACCTATAAAACCCTTCAAATTGTATCTGATTAAACCCAGGTATTGTAGACATTCCCTCATTTCCATCCCCGAGCATTTTTAATTTCCCATTTATCAAAAAAAAAAATCCCATTATTGGATCATTCTTCATCGAATCATATGGGTCGATCTAGCAATGATGGAATTTAGATTCCGTTTACTGAATCACATGAAATTTTACCCAACTTCATATACGGAATGTATAAAATACGTATGAACGTAGAAATAAATAGAATTTTATACTCAAATTGGAATTGGTAACAGATACAAATGGAAAGGAATTGATAAATTCCACTTAACTTAGACTTTTTGAGTTTTGTATAGAATATCAAAGCAAAAGTGATTCAATTTCTACCATTATTATGATATTACAATTCGATTGGATACCAGCAAAATAAACGGATTCGGGATTTGATCTCTTCGATGAGATACGGACATAATAATCAGAAAGAAATAAGGACATAATAAACAGAAACAATATAAAGTTGATTTTTTTAGCACTTAACTTTTTCGCAGATTCCCGTGTTCAGGTCAACAAAAAAATAATAATTCGCAAAAAAGAGAGATATTTTTACCTATTTTTTTAGTAGAATTCGTCTAATATGATTGCAGATAACTATCTAGATATAGATTTCCTCCTTTATTGCAGACAGCACGTGTCGCGCTCTTTCAAAATTTCTATTCCAAAATTTCTATTCAATGAATTTTTCCTATAGGAATCATATACGGATAAGATATCCAATTAGATATCTGTGTAACAATTTATGTTCTGGGGTTTACATATACTCATAATTGCTGTTATAATTGAAATTGAGAAGGATTCTTTTTTATTGAAAAAAAAAATCAATACTGATTTCTTATGTATCAATTTGGATTTTCTTATATCATTAAGGAAACACAATTTTAGATTCAAATCCAAGAATCGTTCATGAATTCACAGTCAATAAAAATAGTTAATGGTTCCGATTTGTCCTGCACAATCAATCGAAGGAATGGATCCAATACATCTTGTTTTGTTTTTATTTTAGGAAAGGTATTAAGGAAAACGGGATTCAAGGTGCAAGTACAATAAAAAAAAAAAGAAATTTAGTAACCCCACAATCCAAGCAAAAGGGGACTATTTTCATCTATTTTGTATCGTCTTGGCGACATGGCCGAGCGGTAAGGCGGGGGACTGCAAATCCTTTTTCCCCAGTTCAAATCCGGGTGTCGCCTGATCAACAAAAGACTCGAAATACCTTATTCTGTATTCCGTTTTGCTGATAGAACTTGCCAAATTTGTCCCCAACAGAAGCAAGCGGAGAAAAAGGACTCTTGATATTTGCTTGATTCTAAGCCCTTGAAGGTTCTGTTTTCTAACGTGCTGTAAATCCTTGCGTCGAGGATTCAAGGAAAGTGAAAGTTTATAGTAGTGGAAGGGCTACCATATCAAGATTTACTGACTCCCTTCCACTATTAATGTAGTGTCTACTGACTGGGTTTTGAATTGGATCGCCATCTAATTAATCTAATTAGTAGTTGCCGAAAGGGCGGAAGATACTTTGTATACAGTGTATACAGTACAGACTCATAAAAGTCTCTGAGTATTCGGTCATTCAATCGGTATTAGATTGAATGAATAATTGGCTTGTACTTTAATATTTATATAAATATAAAGAAAATTTTTCTTTTAGGTAACTCCTAGTCACGAATAGACTTCGATTGTTTTATAGCGACAATGGGGAGACGGTAAGGATTAGATCAAGCGGGAATAAAAAAAATAGGGGTATGTGATAGATAGCGATCCATCTTGATTCTATAGTTTTATACTTTTGACTTAATGAAGGGCAACAAAAGAAATAAAACAATAGGTCTTATTATTCCTATATGTTAGTAACATTTTTTTGATACTTCCAAGGGTATCGCTGCATATTTTGTTTTGGTTGTATCTAATTTTCTGATTCTACTAGAAATCATATAAAAACTTGTTATAATTGGATTTATTCGATTGTTTCATCAATGGTATTGGGCCAAATCAAATCCCTTTTTGACTCTGCGCCAGTGATTCCACTATTATTAGTTATTAGTAAACAATAATAGAAGAATTTCTTCATATTAATAGAGATAGGGGACATAATTCACATGGATATAGTAAATCTCGCCTGGGCTGCTTTAATGGTAGTCTTTACATTTTCTCTTTCACTCGTAGTATGGGGAAGAAGTGGACTCTAGAGGTACTACTAATTGAGTTGAGGAACAAAACTGTATCAATTGTTTTATAGATCATTCTGTAAAGACATTTTAATTTAACTATTTAATTTTTGAATTTTAATTCAATTTATAAATAAAAATATCTTCATTTCTAAATTCTATTAGATTCTAGTGAAGTAATGTATTCTATGAATAAGGAATAAGCCCATACTATTTGTTTTTCCTTGATTGATTTGATTCTTTCGATGGATACCGAGATTCCTATTGAAAATAATATTGAAAATAATAAGAAATCTAGGGAATTAGAAGCGTAAAAGTTGCCTTTCGATTATTTAAGATCGATTGGAATCAACCAAGACAAATCAAATAGATGAAGCAAAGAAATATAATTGGCACGCTATGTACATTCCATATAGATAATTGATATCTACATATATGAAGATACATATTATAGTATTATAGGTTGATCTATATTAAGCCCATATCTTTATTCTATATTAAACCTATACCTTTAATCTTTATACAGTACAACTTTATACAATAACAATAATAGATAGTATGGTAGAAAGATTCATATATTTCTTTCTACCATACTAGACTTATACTTATACTATCGGATCTCATAGAATACCACTGATTCTAGTCCGCTCATTTCATTTAAAACGTGAAATTTGAATACTTTTCATTTTTTTTTTCTTCAATCATTGATAAGAAGTCAAGTTTCATTCAAATTAATCATTTTGACTGACTGTTTTTACGTATATTATAAGTAAAAAGGCAGTAGGAACTAAAATGAACAGTGCAGTAGCAATAAATGCAAGAATATTTACTTCCATAATCTCATCGTTTTGTTTTTCTTTACTTCGCAATAAATAATTCGGGATTTAATCCCATAGAGATGATAAATCTTTCGCCTGTAAATTCAATGAGATGAATTACATCTCGATGATATTGAATCGGATCAATATCATGAATAACAATATCTGGGCTATCAAATCGATTCATCGTCGAGAATTGAATAGTATAACATAGTAAGATCTTTTATCCATACCGAATCAAAAATTGGATTCCTGATCCAATCAATAATTTCTTTACTTTTATTTATCGTTCTTTTCCATTCTTTCTTTTCTATAACCTCTATAACCTCCCGCCTTCCTTGTACAATCATCTATCATCTAATCGCCTTTACACTTATATTCATTACAAACAAACCCAAACAAACAATAGAAGTGAATTGAATCGGCAGAGGCCCGTAAAAAAAAAAAGATTATTTATTCCTTCGCTAAGAGAGGCGGGATCTTTGTTTGATCTTTATTTTAATAATATCCTCTTTCCTTGAATTAGTAATGGGACGCATATAATATATCAAAAGTTCAATGTGCAATGAGATAGATTGTTTCAAATTCAAATTAGTAATTGAGGTTACACACAATCGGAGCTAAAAAGACGATATTTTAAAAGAAGAGACTTTTAAGTATTCTATCAAAGTAACTATGTTAAATTCCATTTGTACGATACAAAATGGAATTTTGGTATGGGCTCCCAGAGAACATATGGTACTCTATTCCATATTCCATTAAACGGATCGGGAGTAATCGAAAAAGCTAAACCCAGTACGGTATCCCTTGGAATCCTGAATAGGATGCTACCCATAATTGTACTAATCCACATATGTCTCTTTCCCAGGTACTAAAAAATGGAAATTCCCATATTTGTTTGAAGGATACGGATTCGGAATGAAATTCTGCTATTTGTCCCCTCTTTCAAAGAAAATGGAGAGATGAATTGATGTATTTTTTTATTGGATTTTGGTCTGTCGGGACTGACGGGGCTCGAACCCGCAGCTTCCGCCTTGACAGGGCGGTGCTCTGACCAATTGAACTACAATCCCAGGGAAATAAAGCAAAGCGTACAGCATACATATTCTTATGATTTCATTCAAACCAAACCTTTTCTATTTTCTATTTAGATTAGAGTCGCCGTGTTGTAAGGTTGTAAGAGAGACGCAAGTGATATATTGATATCCACAAGGATATGCACTTTAGTGAGAGCGGCACGGATTACTAATAATCCTTTCAGTAGTTCAAAATTGATCGATAATCAATTTTTCAATGAATCTAGATCATTAGCAAGATCAGAATTTGTAGGAAAAAAAAAAAATAGAGCAAATAAATAGCGGGTAGGGAAAGGATATATCAGAAAATGTGACTTTTTTATTCTTCCGTATCAGGCATTTCTAGAGAACAAATTATTTCATGGCGGATCCGCGAATTATTGGGCCGAGCTGGATTTGAACCAGCGTAGACATATTGCCAACGAATTTACAGTCCGTCCCCATTAACCGCTCGGGCATCGACCCGGGAAGAATTCATTCCAGGCTTATTGCTTATTGATAATCCATGATCAACTTCCTTTCGTAATACCCTACCCCCAGGGGAAGTCGAATCCCCGCTGCCTCCTTGAAAGAGAGATGT